GTAATTACAAATATCTAGAATCTATATTATTTATAAGGGACCAGAAATACCTTGCTTACGTATCATTAGGAAATGCATTAACATAAATACGGCCGTAAGAAGAGGTAATACAAAAGTGTGTAAACTATAAAAACGAGTCAAAGTGGATTGTCCAACACTAGCACTTCCGCGTAATAATTCTACAAGAGGCGATCCTATTACCGGAATAGCGTCGGGTACACCTGTTACAATTTTGACTGCCCAATAACCAATTTGATCCCAAGGTAAAGAATAACCTGTTACACCAAAAGATGCGGTCAATACAGCCAGAACCACACCAGTAACCCAAGTTAATTCGCGAGGTTTTTTAAAACCACCGGTGAGGTATACACGAAATACGTGCAGGATCATCATTAGGACCATCATACTTGCCGACCATCGATGAACTGATCGGATTAACCAACCAAAGTTAGCTTCAGTCATTATATATTGAACAGAAGCAAAAGCATCAGTAACAGTTGGACGGTAATAAAAAGTCATAGCAAATCCCGTAGCTACTTGTACTAAAAAACAAGTAAGAGTAATTCCCCCTAGACAATAAAATATGTTGACATGCGGAGGAACATATTTACTAGTTATATCATCTGCAATCGCCTGAATCTCAAGACGTTCTTCGAACCAATCATAAACTTTATTGAGATAGGTAAACCAAGGTTACTCCCCCTCCAAGAACTGTATATGAGAATTTCATCTCGTACAGCTCAAACAAAAAAAAGACCCAAATACTGATTGAAACGGATATGGAATATAAAGTTTTAAACTTTTCTCTCATTCAATATTATTTAAAGATATGAAAGGGTCAAAACGCGAAAGCTCTTCTTTGTGGTTAAATGCCAAAAAATCAAGCCAGCTCAGTCGTCTTTATGTTGTGTTGATCGTTACAGGCCTCTTGAATCTTCTAGATTACCTATCTTTATTGTCTTTTTTATTTGGTATTTGTATGGAATGGGAATGCGTATTTTTTCTTGTTTTCTTTATTATTGATAGGAATTCTCTTGTTAAGACCCTACTTAACTAATCAATTGAAACCTCAGATTCATACGAGAACCACGATAATTCAATGAAACCTTCAAAGTCCAAAGTTCACTGAGTGAGAACCATCGGATCATTACTTATTCAATCAAAAAATAGCTATAATGACTAAAAACATAAAATACAAAGAAGCGCTTGTCCTTTGATCCAAATAAGAGTTTAAAAGCAGAAAAAGATTTTGATTTATTAACGTTTATAAGATAGAACGGAAAGAAGTCCGGTTACGAGGTCTGAGTATTAAGTATGAATCATAGTTCGAATGATTTGTGATCTATTTGATCTATTTCGTGCTCCAGATACTCGAATGAATATCCGACGAAGTAAAACCATCTTGATAAAGATGACAGGCCCCATTCTCTGTACTATCCATAGGGTCAATTCTAACAAGTCACACACTCATATTCCGGAAATATACAATGCAGAAAAAAAATTTCGCGGTCGAACTACCAAAGGAAAATAGGCTAAAATTTTTAGACCTACATAATTTACTTTTTTATATCGAACTAAAAGCTAGGACTTCAAGATTCTTCTCAGTCTAATTCACTGAAATTCCATCCAGTAGAACAGAAGAATTATAAATCTCCAAAATAATAGATAAGAATACCGCAAATAGAGCCATAGCAACACCCATCAAAGGGGTCGTTCCCCATCCAGGAGCTACTTTACCATATTCGGAATTCAATGGTTTCAATAACTTCCCTACAGTAGTGCTTCTTGGACCAGATCTAGAACTATCCTCAACAGTTTGTGTAGCCATAAATCTTATTTTGTATTCATTACGATCTGTTGACTTTGTATACCATTCCGTTGTAAATAAACGATCTTAGCATAGATCCATTGTGGTCTTTCAATTATATAATAATGGAAACAGCAACCCTAGTCGCCATCTTTATATCTGGGTTACTTGTAAGTTTTACTGGGTATGCTCTATATACTGCCTTTGGGCAACCCTCTCAACAACTAAGAGATCCATTCGAGGAACACGGGGACTAGTTGACGTAATCAGCCTCCAAATATTTGGAGGCTGATTACGTCAATGAAGAAAATGAAAAATTATTTCATTTTTTAGTTGAAATTTTAGGTGGTTCCCGAAAAAAAATAGCGAAAAAAATTATCCCTAAAGTCGATACTAAGAGAAATGTATAAACCAATGCTTCCATAAATTTGATCGTGGTTTACAATTATAGCTTTCATACCTGTTTTGTTTATGTTTACTTGGGAGTATCCCTGCGGATAAAGAAAGAGTCAAAGAAACGGCAGCCATTTAAATCAAGATTCCTAGAGTACCCTACCTATTAACTAAAATCGAAAACAGAAACTATAAGAAAAAAGCAATGTTGCATTAGACTGCTTGTCTTTTTGTAGTTGGATCTCCAAGTTTTTGGAATGCCCCAAATTCTACTTGAGCATCCAAATCTGGATCAATACCGGCAAAAACATCTCTGAAGAGGGTTCTAGCACCATGCCAAATGTGTCCAAAGAAGAAAAGTAGAGCAAACGAAGCATGCCCAAAAGTAAACCAACCTCTTGGACTGCTACGAAAAACACCATCGGATTTCAAAGTAGCACGATCTAATTCAAAAATCTCACCCAATTGAGCCCGTCTAGCATATTTTTTAACAGTTGCGGGATCACTATAACTAACTCCATTGAGTTCACCACCATAAAACTCAACAGTTACACCTACTTGTTCGACACTATATTTAGATTCTGCCCTTCTAAATGGGACGTCGGCTCTAACAATTCCGTCTCCGTCTACCAAAACAACCGGAAATGTTTCAAAAAAAGTAGGCATACGGCGTACAAAAAGTTCACGCCTTTCTTTATTTCTAAAGACGGGGTGTCCTAACCATCCAACAGCTATTCCATCCCCATTGTCCATTGAACCCGCTCGGAATAACCCCCCCTTTGCTGGATTATTACCAATATAATCATAAAAAGCTAATTTTTCAGGAATTTTAGCCCAAGCTTCTGATAAACTTTGATTTTCGGCTAGTCCAGCACTAACTCTTCGATATATTTCTTGTTGAAAGTATCCCTGATCCCATTGATAACGAGTAGGACCAAATAATTCTATGGGAGTAGTTGCAGAACCATACCACATAGTTCCAGCAACAACAAAAGCTGCAAAAAAGACAGCAGCAATACTACTGGAAAGGACGGTTTCAATATTGCCCATACGTAATCCTTTGTATAGACGTTGAGGCGGACGAACACTAAGATGGAATAAGCCCGCTAATATACCCAACGTCCCTGCTGCAATATGATGAGAGGCTATTCCTCCCGGAACAAAAGGGTCAAAACCCTCCACGCCCCACGCCGGATTTACGGGTTGGACCTTTCCGGTTAGTCCATAAGGGTCGGATACCCATATTCCAGGACCATATAATCCTGTTACATGAAATGCGCCAAAACCAAAGCAAGCCACTCCTGAAAGAAATAAATGAATTCCAAAAATTTTAGGCAAATCCAAAGAAGGTTTTCCTGTACGTTCATCACAAAAAATTTCTAGATCCCAATATACCCAATGCCAAATAGCTGCCAAGAAGCATAAGCCAGAAAACACGATATGTGCTGCGGCTACCCCTTCGTAACTCCAAAGACCCGGATTCGTTATAGTCCCTCCTGTAATATTCCAACCGCCCCATGAGTTGGTTATTCCTAAACGAGTCATGAAAGGTATAACGAACATACCTTGTCTCCACATTGGATCAAGAACAGGGTCGGAGGGATCAAAAACTGCTAATTCATATAGAGCCATCGAACCGGCCCAACCAGCAACCAGAGCAGTATGCATTATATGAACAGAAAGCAAACGGCCGGGATCATTCAATACAACAGTATGAACACGATACCAAGGCAAACCCATGGAAATACCCCTTTATCAACGAAAAATAGACACTATGTAACTTTATTGCATTGGAAAAAACTATGCTACGGACCCCCCCTTTTTAGGTAATTATTTCGGAGAAAGGATTAATATTTGTTCTATTCTGTTAGTAATAATGGAACAATTCGATTCATAGGAAAAAAGGGAAGCGGATCTATTCTATATCCGATAAGTACCAATACGCAATGGGGGTGAATCCTATTTTATATGAACCAAGATATCTATTGTTGTTCATCATTCAGAAGCCCGTTCGTAAAAAATTTACTTTTTTTTATTCTCTCTTCCTTTACTTGTATTTTATATTTTATTTTAGCTTATTCAACTTATGTATTAAATATCATTAATTTAAATATGATTAATAAAGTAGGAAAAAAGGATAATATTATTAAAAAATGAAACCCCAGTCTTACGTTTCCACATCAAAGTGAAATAGAGAACTTTATTCTCTTTTTTTTTCATTTCATGCCTATTGGCGTTCCAAAAGTACCTTTTCGAAGTCCTGGAGAAGGAGATACATCTTGGGTTGACATATAGTTCGACTTGTCAGATATATTGGGCTATATGGGATTTCCCCATTTTCTCCCTCGATCGAGATATCCTCTGTTTCGCCCAAAAATATTGATTTAATTATCAAAAATTTGTAACGCGAAGCGCAAAAAATAAAGTGGAATTAAATGCAGGGAGTATTTAGATTGATATTAGATTATCAACTTTTTATGGTTTACGTGATCGGACTAATAAAATGAAGTATCCAGGCCCCGTTTAGCAAAAACCCAATTGATAATTAATATATAATATTTTTATAATTACTACTTATTATGATATGCATTATGATATGCAAAATTATGATAAAAAATTCTATTAAAAAATACAAAAAATTAAACAGGGTGATCTAAAACTGTTGATCAAATCAACTAATATAATTCAAAATTTGGTGACTATTTGACAGAAGACATGTGAAAGAAATGAAGTGAAAAAAAAAAAGAAGGAGTAGTAAAAAAAAGACGCGGTATTTGGTTCATTTGTTCTATATGTGCAAATCAAAATCGGGCAAATTTTTACTTTTACTCGGGGTAGAGCATAAACCTAAAAAATGGAATAAAAAAAGGAAGAAGCCCGTTCAGGAACAAGAAAAAACCATCGCCATTTCAACTGAATCTCGATGAAAAAAAAAATATCAATGAATCCAGTTAGCCGGACAGGCTTAACCAATCGTTTTATTATAGGATTATAATATCTAATAAAAGGGGCCAAAACTTCTTTTCCTTTTAAAAAGGGAGCAAGCCCTTCCCTTAAAAGTTAGAAAGAAAAGCCTTCTATGAAAAAAGGGGGGGTTGGAATCGACACATTGATTTTTTCACAATTTTTATTGAACCGTATGCATCAAAAGGTGCCTGTACGGCTCCTAAGGAATAAAATTTTATCCTAACCAACCGACTTTATCGAGAAAGATTATTTTTTTTAGGCCAAGAGGTTGATACCGAAATCTCGAATCAACTTATTAGTCTTATGATATATCTCAGTATAGAAAAGGATACCAAAGATCTTTATTTGTTTATAAACTCTCCTGGCGGGTGGGTAATATCTGGAATGGCTATTTATGATACTATGCAATTTGTGCGACCCGATGTACAGACAATATGCATGGGATTGGCCGCTTCAATAGCATCCTTTATCCTAGTCGGAGGAGCAATTACCAAACGTATAGCATTCCCTCACGCTTGGCGCCAATGAGTTTTTTTATTTTAGAGAAAAAATACTATGCCTTCGCCACCGGAAATATGAATTAGTTAAGTAATAATAGCATGGCACTTCGAATTCGATATGAAATTTTTGAGATAAAAAAAAAATAAAATTAGATTATATATTGAAAGAGTAGTATGAGAGAAGGAAGGGGTATTTCAAATTATATCTTACCCTTTCGGGCACATCCCAGCGTCACAAACTTTGTTTTCACACCGGAAGCTTATTTACAAAATTTATATTAAAAAAGACACTTTGGGATTGCTTAATCATAGACGAATCAAAAAAATGATATATAAAGCAACGGAACCATCATAGTATTTTTTTAATTTTAACTCCTACAAAAAAGAAGGATGGTAATTGGATCATTTATGGATCTGCGTATAATACAACCTATATTTTGTTTTCGTTCGCCGACAGGAAAGGTCAAAAAAACATAAATTCCATTGTGGAGCCGTATGCAATGCACAAAAAAAGCCTGTACGGTTTTTCAATTTTCTCTGCTTTTTTGGTTATCTCGCCTCATTCTGCGAAATAGAAGAACCTTTTCTATTATACATCAGGGTAATGATCCATCAACCCGCTAGTTCGTTTTATGAGGCACAAACGGGAGAATTTATCTTGGAAGCGGAAGAACTACTAAAACTTCGCGAAACCATCACAAGGGTTTATGTACAAAGAACGGGCAAACCTATATGGGTTGTATCCGAAGACATGGAAAGGGATGTTTTTATGTCAGCAACAGAAGCCCAAGCTCATGGAATTGTTGATCTTGTAGCGGTTCAATAAAAAATAGGAGCGATTTCATGCAAATCTACAATTTATAATTTTATATCTTTTTAGATTAAAGGTGTATTTTCATATTCTCTTCAATATAAAAAAAAATATATTGAAGAGAATCTTGAAGAGAAGTAATTCAGAATTAGCCGGTTAGAACCAATCTAAACCAGCCCATTATTTATATGATTCCGCATGCCAACCATTAAACAACTTATTAGAAATACAAGACAGCCAATCCGAAATGTCACGAAATCCCCAGCGCTTCGGGGGTGCCCTCAGCGACGAGGAACATGTACTCGGGTGTATGTGCGACTCGTTTAGATCATAGACTGAGACACAAAAAGGAAATTATTTTTTAAATTTCAAGGATCAGTACCTTTGAATAAAATAGAATGTAGGAACTCGATTCATTATTTAAAAAAGATAGATTGTTCATATATTCTATTGTGTCTGAAACTTATGGTTTACATTGGTGCAAATCCAATCAACTCCATTTTTTAGAAAACCCCCAATGATAACAAATGGTTATCCATTAAGCGGGGGAAATTCCATTTTTTATTAAAAAGATTCCACTCTTGAAAGAAAATAACGGACTAACAGGGTAAACGACCAAATAAAATTTTAAAATGAAATACCGTTACTGTATAAAGTGGATCTCATTGTGAAAGACCTATTACTGGAATATTCATGGGGTAGAGCCAAAGAATGTGAATTGTACAAGTTACCAATAGTATTGATTAATTAAAAGAAGGAGCTCCGGTGTATAGAGAGGACCTCACCGTTTTAGAAGTAACCATAGAAACGATGGAACCCACTATTTATCCATTTATATTTACTACTTTTTGTAGTTATTCTATTTTTGATATTAAGTATCAAGAGAATTTATCCTTCCAAAGCAAAGGAAAAAACCTAGCAAAAAATAGTGGTGGGGAAGGTTAGAGTAGCAAAAGTCATTGGAATTTTTTTTTATACATTGGAATAATTCGTTTGGTTATTAATAGACTAGTAAAGGGGAAAAGAATAACTAAAAAAAGAATTAGTTATTCATCAAAGTTTGATTTATTCAATGACTAGAATTAAACGCGGATATATAGCTCGGAGGCGTAGAACAAAACTTCGTTTATTTGCATCAAGCTTTCGAGGGGCTCATTCACGACTTACACGAACTATGACTCAACAGAGAATAAGAGCTTTAGTTTCGGCTCATCGGGATAGGGGTAAAAGAAAAAGAGATTTTCGTCGTTTATGGATCACTCGAATAAATGCCGTAATTCACGAAATGGAGGTATTCCATAGTTATAACCAATTCATACACAATCTGTACAAGAAGCAATTACTTCTTAATCGGAAAATACTTGCACAAATAGCTCTATTAAATAGGAGTTGTCTTTATACGATTTCGAATGAGATCAAAAAATAAGGGGGTTGGAGGAAATCCACTAAAATATTTGAAATAGAGTTCTAAGGAGAATGAGCTCGGGGAAGGTAGAGTAGAAATTAGTATTAAAAAAAAAGTCGTCAAAACAAAATGAGGGTATATAGTCGCTAAAAAAAGAGTTATTCTTTTTCTTTTCGACGATTCTTTTTTTTTTTTTTTTTTTTTTATGACAGACACAGACGTAACAATCAAATTTTGATTCTTGATTGGATTTTTCGAACAAAATATTAATCTCTTTTTTAATTCCTTCAGATTGGAATTGTTATTCAATTGAAGAATAAGTCTATTTTTTTCTGGTTCTAAGGCTAGTAGTTCTAGGGGTCGACTCACTTCTTTCAAATTGTTTCTGATTATTAAGAAAAGGTAACAAGGATAAAATACGAGCTTGTTTGATAGCAATAGTAATTAATCGTTGTTGTTTTAAAGTCACTCTATTCACCCGTCTAGATAATATTTTTCCTTGTTCACTAATAAATCGACTAATTAAACTCATGTTTCTATAATCAATTCGATCCCCCGATTGGATCGGGGGCAAACGCCTACGAAAAGATCGCTTGGATTTAGTAAAAAGTCGCTTAGATTTATTCATAATTTTTTTATTCCTTATCTCTAAAATCCTCTTTTGATCGGATCAAAATAAAAACGATTTCTATTTCTATTCTATATAGGATAGAGTTTCTATATAGAATTAAGAATATAGGATTAGATTTCTTTCTATTGATTTATTTGTTTATATTTATATATATGTAATATATATATAGATACTATCATTATTCCTGTTCTTAAAATAACAGTTGACATACAAGCACTCAATTTTATCTATTTCTTGATTTCCCCGTGAATTGTATGTTTATAACAATAGGGACAGAATTTTCTCAATTCCAATCGACTAGGGGTGTTATGCCGATTCTTTTGAGTAATATATCTGGAAATTCCCGCCGATTCTTTCTTAATATCATTTCGAACACAACTGGTACATTCCAAAATAATTGTTACTCGAACATCTTTACCCTTGGCCATGAAACCTCCTTTGGATTTATGATTCACCCCAATCTTCTATTTTAATTTTAGGATCCAGAAAGAACAAGAACCAAAAAAATAGAAGCTGTTAACTAAAAAAAATTCGGAAATATTTTGTTGCAATGAATATTAATTAGTAATTAAATAAAAAAAATAATAAGCAATACAATGATTTTTTTAAAACTATATTTAAAATCTTTGTACAGTATTTTTTTTAAGTATCTCGTAGGATACTATTTCCCTAGCAACACCCTTTTTTCGTTCTATTAATAAATCCTGAACCCTCGTTTTTATGACCTTTCGCCCCCCACCTTTTTTCTAATTAATTCTAAAAAAAAAATTAGAAAAAAGTGGGGGGGTAATTAGTCCCCGATCGTTGATTGTATCTCTAAATTTTTTCACCCTTTCTGATGTTAATAACTAGAATTAAAAAAAGGGAAATGTTAATGCATCTGGAAATAAACGATTAATCTCTATTAATAAACCTGCTAGCGAAACGAACCATAGAGTACTTAGTACCGGCGCTACGGAAAGATATGTTTTTAGATCTCGCATTTGAAATCCTCCTTCTTTCTTCTTTATTGTATTACAATATATATAGTAATATATATAACTACAGATGTACATGTAGTTAAGAAGTTCTTGTATACGTAACCCCCAAAATTAGAATTGAAATATTGTCTACTAGAACAATCTTATAGATTCCATTTTCAAATGGAAACGCCTTTTTGTGTAAAATTTAAATTGAGAGAATTTTCGTAAAAAAAGTAATTTTTTTTTTTATATGTTTGTTATCTGATATGAGACAAAAAAAAGAATAAATTAATTTGATATACCAATAAAAAAGAAGAAGGGTGTGGAAAACAGGGCAGGAATTCTCTACAATGACACTGTAAACCAATTGAAAGGGATGTAGCGCAGCTTGGTAGCGCGTTTGTTTTGGGTACAAAATGTCACGGGTTCAAATCCTGTCATCCCTACCTATTACTGCTCTTCTGAGCAGTAACGAGGGATCTATTTTAGATCTATCTTTTTTTTAATAAAATCGGGCATACATA